CATAATATCTCAAATGACAAGAAAAAAAGGTGTTATTGTTATAAGGTCACTCTTTATTCTAAAATCGAAAAATCGATTCGATACGATTAAAAAAAAGATCAAAAGAAAAGAGAAATGATTTTCAAATTTGCTTCTATATGGATTCGAATTTCTTACTATTTTATTATTTTAATATTAGTCTACTCAAGAATTATCTAATGAATCACTTGATTCGAAATTAAGGGATAGGTAGACATTACAAATGATTAATTGATCTCTTTTTCTACCTCCCTTACTCTATGTTTTTGTTAATCCCGTCTATAATGATTGATGAATTAACAACTATCAATTGAACTTATTCTTTCATTTGAATTGGTATTTTTGCTTATCTTCGTATATTGAAACTTAGGGAAGTGCTTTCTAAACATATGTAGAAAAAGAACACATTTCATTTAGCTCTTTCATCTTCATGCTTACTATAACTAGTTATTTCGGTTTTCTACTAGCAGCTTTAACTATAACCTCAGCTCTCTTTATTGGTCTGACCAAGATACGACTTATTTGAAATTAATTGAATGAACACAACGCATAAAAAGAAATCTTTCTGTGGTATTGATAGACTCTATAGTTCCTTAGAGAGTCAATTTCCAATTAGTGGTCATTGAGATTCATGGGCAATGCGGATTAATATGTAGGGATAGATATTACCTCTCCTTTTTCCCTTTCAAAAAAATTGAAATGATTGAAGTTTTTCTATTTGGAATTGTCTTAGGTCTAATTCCTATTACTTTAGCTGGATTATTTGTAACTGCATATTTACAATACAGACGTGGTGATCAGTTGGATCTTTGATTAAATTAATTAACATCTTTTTTTTTAATTGACCTCCTCTTTTCTTTAATCCAAAGGAGGTCAAATTAAGATTACTGGTCAATTATTTAATTGTAATTTTGGGACTAACCTAACCAAGAATGGAATCACGCTCTGTAGGATTTGAACCTACGACATCGGGTTTTGGAGACCCACGTTCTACCGAACTGAACTAAGAGCGCTTTCTTATCTTCTTATCATTATCACACTAGCTAAAACTAAAAAAAAAGAAGAGGATTTTTTTTATAACCCGAATACATCTTGTATGCATAAGACTATCATATAGAATATGATATAATAAAAAAAGATTATGTATGCCTGATTTTAATCGATTTCAATAAATCCCTCGTTACTGCTCAGACGAGAAGTAATAGGTAGGGATGACAGGATTTGAACCCGTGACATTTTGTACCCAAAACAAACGCGCTACCAAGCTGCGCTACATCCCTTTCAATTGGTCTACAGTGTCATTTTATAGAATCCCTGTCTTGTTTTCAAAATCCTTATTTTCTCCATTGCCAAGTTATCTTGCCATTTCTTTTTTTTATTCTCATGTAACATATAATAATAGTAGAAGGCTTATATACACATGAATATGAAACCCATCGTAAAAAATAACTAAAAAAGGGAATATTTTTTGGGAATGCTCAGTCGGAAGGGACGTCTTTTTAGGAATTCCATGTACAAATACAAGCGGTCCTTAACTACTTACATATATATTATATCGGATCATATATGTATTAACATTAGGCATTACAATAAATAATACAATAAATAAAAAGAATAAAGAAGGAGGATTTAAAATGCGAGATCTAAAAACATATCTTTCCGTGGCACCGGTACTAAGTACTCTATGGTTTGGGGCTTTAGCAGGTCTTTTGATAGAGATCAATCGTTTATTTCCGGATGCGTTGACATTCCCTTTTTTTTCATTCTAGTTATTGACATGGGAAGGGGTGAAGAAGATTAGAGATAGAATCAAAAGATTTGTGACTAATCCCTCCCCCTCTTTTTTTTTTAGAAAAAATCGAATTGGATACAATATATTAAGTAGAAGTATAATCAAGAAAGGAGGAAAGAGAAATAAAAAAGTAGATTCAACCTCGGCGAAATTCGGGTTTTCTCCAATTCCATTTAGAAATAATATTGTGAGAACAGAAATGTGTCTAGGGCAAGAAGATCATACAAGATCTTTTAATAAAATACTGTACATTGAATCGAATTCGATTCAAAATATACCTAAATATTAGTTTGTTGTTTTACTTCTTATTTTTTTATTTCTTTTTTCGCAGAAAGTAGAAGAATTGGTTGAATCAAAAACGCAAAGGAGGTTCATGGCCAAGGGTAAAGATGTCCGAGTAACGGTTATTTTAGAATGTACCAACTGTGTTAGAGTTAGAAACGGTCTTAATAAGGAATCAAGGGGTGTTTCCAGATATATTACTCAAAAGAATCGACACAATACGCCTAGTCGATTGGAATTGAGAAAATTCTGTCCCTATTGTTACAAACATACGATTCACGGGGAGATAAAGAAATAACTCGAATCAAGTGCCTGTGTGTCACTCTTACAAGTAACACGAAAAGGACATATTCTATATATACCATATTATTCTATATATTTTCATTTTAGTTAACATAATATAACTAACTAAAAAAAAAAGCCAAATCAAATCCTATATTTTGAATTTGAAATCTTTTTGGATCAAATTGAAATAGGATTTTGAGGATAAGGAATAAACAAACCATGGAAAAATCCAAGCGACTCTTTCTTAAATCCAAGCGATCTTTTCGTAGGCGTTTGCCCCCGATCCAATCGGGGGATCGAATTGATTATAGAAACATGAGTTTAATTAGTCGATTTATTAGTGAACAAGGAAAAATATTATCTAGACGGGTAAATAGATTAACCTTAAAACAACAACGATTAATTACTATTGCTATAAAACAAGCTCGTATTTTATCTTTGTTACCTTTTCTTAATAATGAGAAACAATTTGAAAGAAGCGAGTCGACCACCGGAGCTACTGGTCTTAGAACCATAAATAAATAAATAAAAGTAGACTTACTTTAACTTTACTCCTCAATTGAACCCAAATAAAAATCCGAACTCAAACACAGATTGATATTTTGTTCGAAAAATCGTAAGAAAAAAATTGGGGAAGAAGAAGAAATCTTTTTTTATTGGATATTGGACATATTCGCTCATTTAATTTTGAACGACTTTATCATATTCTCTTTATCATACTAATTTCTACTCTACCTTCCCGGAGTTCATTCTCCAGAGAACTCCATTTAAAATATTCTGACAAATTCCTTACAATTTCCTTTTTTATTTTATGATCTGATCTCATTAGAAATCATATAAAGACAATTCCTATTTAATATAGCTATTTGTGCAAGTATTTTACGATTAAGAAGCAACTGTCTCTTGTACAGATTGTGTATTAATCTACTATAACTATAGGATACTCTATTCCCACGAATTACTGCATTTATCCGAGTGATCCACAAACGACGAAAATCTATCTTTTTCCTATCTCTATCTCGATGAGACGAAACCAAAGATCTTATTTTCTGTTGAATAATTGTTCGAGTAAGTCTTGAACGAGCCCCCCGAAAGCTTGATGCAAATAAACGAATTTTTGTTCTACGTCTCCGAGCTATATATCCTCGTCTAATTCTAGTCATTGAATAAATGAAACTTTCATGAATAACTAATTGATTTCCTTTCTTTCAGTTATTCTTTTCCCTTTTCCTAGTTTATTAATAACAAAACGGATTCTTCCAATGTATAAAAGAAAAATTCCAATGGCTTTTGCTACTATAACCTTCCCGACCACGATTTGTCTTTTCTTTTTTTATAGTCATTTCACCTCGAAACGAGTATTGATACTAGGTATCAAAAAACAGAAAAAAGTAATAAATAGAAATGAATAACGAAATAGTGGATTCCATCGTTTCTATGGTTATGTCTTAAACGGTGAGGTCCTCTATATATACCGGAGTCCCTTACTTCATTTAATCAATGCTATTAGCAAGTTGTACAGTTTACATTCTTCGGCTCTACCTATGAATTATCTAGTAATAGGTCTTTCACAACGAGATCTACCTATACAGTAACGGTATTTAATTATGAAAATTGGATGGGGTAGTTGACCCTCTTAGTCCGTTTTTGCAAGAGTATAGGCATAAGATTTCGGCTTTGAAAATAGGATTTCCCCGCTTAATGAATAACTATTTGTTACCAATGAGGAATTTTTTCTCATCGGAAACCATAAATTTCATATACAATAGAAGAATTGAATAGATCTTTTTTTTTAGTTTTCGATAGATAGATAGTGAACGACCTTCTTCCTTCCATTTTATACTATTCACTAGTACTGATCATTGATACTGGAAGATTTCTTTCCCTTTTTTTTCTACCAATGGTGATCTGAACGAGTCGCACATACACCCTAGTACATGTTCCTCGACGCTGAGGACATCCCCCAAGAGCGGGGGATTTCGTGACATTTCTGATTGGCTGTCTTGTGTTTCTAATAAGTTGTTTAATAGTTGGCATGTTGAATCGTATACATAATAAATGGGCTGGTTTAGATCGATCCTAACCGGATGATTATGAATTACTTCTCTATTTACTAGATGAATAGAATATTATTAAACCCGGTAATAAGTAAGAAGAGAAAATCTCAAAGTGGCGATTTGCTTAAACTTACTGCTATTTTTTTTTATTCAATCGCTACAAGATCAACAATTCCATGAGCTTGGGCTTCTGTTGCTGACATAAAAACATCCCTTTCCATATCTTCGGATACAACCCATAGGGGTTTGCCCGTTCTTTGTACATAAACTCTTGTGATGGTTTCGCGCAGTTTCAGCAGTTCTTCTGCTTCCAGGATAAATTCTCCCGTTTGTGCCTCATAAAAAGAACTCGCAGGTTGATGTATCATTACCCTGATAATATAACAAATGGTTCCTCTATCTCGCATGATGAGGTGAGGAGAAGAGATAAAGAATAATAAAAAAAGAAAGATAGAATTGAGCAACCGTACAGGCATCTTTTGCGCATTGCATACGGCTATACAATGGAATTCACTTTATCTTCCATTTCCATCTAAGAAAGAGAAAAAATATAGATAGAGGGTTTA